TCAAGAAAGGCTCCAGAAGATGTTGATCGTAAATAACAGGATTGTTTATGAAAAAAAACTAATAAAAATTCACATTCAGATACATAAGAATTGTACAAGAACCAAAATAGTCTTTTATTTTCTTTTGAAAAAACATAAATAGTTTTATTACTCTGAATAGTTTTATTCAGATTCTGATATTTATGTAGAAAGAATCGCAATAAATGTAAAGAGGGAACATCTTGAATCCAGCATTGAAGGATTTGAACCAAAATTTCAAAATGGATAGGATGGGGTATTAGTATATCTGAAACATTATTTAAATGAGATAATTTGTCCTCTAAAAAAGGAAATATTGAATGAATAGATCCTAAATTCTGAGATTTTGGTATTTCTTTTTCTTCGGAGGAAGATACTAATCGTCGCGAGAATGGAATTTCCACAATGACTGAAAAACCCTTTGATACCATTTGAGAATAAAAAAAATGAGAATAAAAATAATTGGTGTGTCCACCGAATCTATTTTGATTAGAATCATTAACCAAATAAATCAAAAAATTCTGTTGATACATTCGAATAATTAAACGTTTTACAAGTACTAAACTAAATTTATTGTCATAACCAATAAATTCGATAGGTTCGTAAAAAATCGAACCATTTAAACTATCATCATGAGCAAGTGTGTAAATATACTCCTGCAAGAGAAGCGGATATAGGAAGTGTTGTTGCGGAGATCTATCTTTTTTTAAATACCCTTGTAATTCTTCCATTTACATTTTTCTACTTGAAACAGAGACACAAGACAGGAGGCATTTCTTGGGTTATCAAATGATACATAGTGCAATATGGTCCGAACAGGGTATATAATTACAGTATATATAGTTAAGAAATTAAAGATAGACCCCGGAGACCTAGAATCCAATCAACAGGATCCTTTTCCTCTCCTTTTCTATACAATAGGTTTTATCCTTTGTTAAAATTACAAGAGGGTAAAAAATCCTTTATTTTTGCAACCCGATCGCTCTTTTGATTTTGGAAAAAATTATATTCTCTTTACTTTATCAGTATACTGTTTCTTCTACACATCCGTCTCCAAGAGAATAGTTAGGATTTTTTTTCATAAAAAAAATAAAAAATAATCAATGATTCACTCGCATAAAAACCTTTTTCTGCACTGGCACTAATCCATTTTTAACATACAAATTAGATCGGGTAATTATTCCAATTTTAAGAATATAAGCTCGTTGCTTTTTGTTTTACCAAAATTAAGGCTAAAAGACGATATCCATTTATTCACTAGACTCAACTGTAAATTTCTTTTGTCTCCTTCCAAAAATAAAAACAATTAATAATATATATATAGAGTTAAGTTAAGGATAAATTAAATTAAAAGTTCTATTTTAATAAAAAAAAAAAAAATTATTACGACATGCTGTTTTTTCCTTCATTACCTTTTAAGATCAGTCGTGGTCTTTATATAGACTCTACCAATAGTCTGGACGAATTCGTTGCTTCATCCAAATGTGTAAAAGATCATAGTCGCACTTAAAAGCCGAGTACTCTACCGTTGAGTTAGCAACCCGGATTGTAGATACGATCAAAAAAAAAAAAAAAAATTGATCCCATCCCGCCAAAATAATAAAGATTGAACTAGCAACAAATTCAATTTAAAAGAAAGATTTTTTTAATCAATTATAAACACCAATCCACTAAAATAGGTAGGATTGGATTAAAAAATAATAAATTCTCAATAGATATATCTAATATCTATAATCAAAACTTATACCTATTTTTCTCTTGATCCATTCCATTTTTTTTTTTTTTTTTACGTCTTGTATACCAGTAAATTCAGTAAACACATCCTTATGACTAAGGTGACTAAGGCTAAAGCGAAGGAAAAAAAATAAATATGAGGCAGGAATAAACAGATCCATTTTATTTATCTACGATCAAATTATATTTGTTCGGTACACCATTGTCAATATGATATAGAATGCTGAGAAAAAAATTCTAAATAAATCAAATTAAGGCCTTGTGTTGGATTGGCACAATATAAGTAAAAAAATAAATTTGAATGCAAAAATAAATAAAGGCAGGGTGGAGAAAAATATCGAGTTGATTCAATCAAAAGAGGTACAATAATCGAAATTGACCCTGTCTTTGTCGGTAAATTATATTCCCACAATAACAATAAAAAATAAATAATAAAATAATAAGTGAGCAAAAAAAAGAACAAACAAATTCTGGAGAAATAATTATACAAAGATAAAGATAGATGCTAGTACCCTCTCTTTTTTATTCAATTTTTTTAATTTAATTAAATTAACAGTTAACCCAATATTCCTTCTTTAAATAATTCTGTCTTCCTTAAAATATCATGAACAGTTACTGTGGGTTGAGCGCCATTTTCAAGGAAATATAGAATAGCGGGAACATTTAAATAGGTTTTATTCTTTATCGGATCGTAAAAACCTACCTTCCGAAGATCTCTTCCTTCTCTTCGGGATCGAACATCAATTGCAACGATTCGATAGATGGCTCATCGGGATAGATGTAGATAAACAATGCCCCCCCTAGAAACGTATAGGAGGTTTTATCCTCATACGGCTCGAGAAAAAATGATTCTAATTTATGTATATAACGGCAAATATATCCATAAAATACTGAATAAATAATGAATTAGACTATGATTAAAGTGGTTTTTTCTTCCTCTTTCCTTACGAAAGTTAAAAAGATATCATTCGTACTCATAACTCAAGTTGGGTAATTCTGAGGAAATCCTTAGATATTTATTGAGCCGTCTCTAACCTCTTTTGTTTGTCTCGAATCAATTTTTATTCCGCATTTTGATTCAATTGTTGAGACAATTGAAAATAGTGTTTCCTTGTTCCGGAATCCTTTATCTTTGTTTTGTGAAATCATTGGGTTTAGACATTACTTCGGTGATCCTTACTCCTTTCAAAAGGGCAGCAACATACCTTTTGTTTTTTTCTTATTTCTTTCTATAGACTATAGAAAAAAATAAGAGAGATTGATTCCCTTGTGATACACTTTTGATCGAAATAGTTTTATGAATTCCGACAAATATTACTTATTTTCTTTTTTATTTCAAACTTGTTTGAATTTTAACCCTTTTCAATTTATATAATTTATCCATTTATATTAAAAATTTATATTATAGAGGATATATTTACAAAGTTGGTTCAACTTATTGATTTTTATTGTCACTAACCCTAGATTCTTCCCCCCGATAAATGAATCTCAATACTTTCTGCTCGAGCTTCATCATGTACTTTTTATTTAGATTAGAACCCAACACAAATTAGGTTCCTAGTAAAAAGAACAAACTATGTCGAGCCAAGAGCATCTTCATTCTTATAGAAAATGGCGGATGTAAGAATCCACAGTCAATCATGTCCTTCAAGTCGCACGTTGCTTTCTACCACATCGTTTCAAACGAAGTTTTACCATAACATTTTTATTATTTAATTTCAAACTGATATGGAATTGATTCAATATGAAATCATGAATAGTCATTGGATCAACTTATATATGTATATATTATTATATATTATGATATGGCCGGCCGTATAGTTTTGATTTTATATTATATCTATACATAAAAAAAAAAAAAAAAATTAAAGAATAAATGAGTTTAGTTTGCTTAAGATTTATTTAAATTTTCAACAGATTGTTCGGGACGATCAATCATGAAGGATCCTTTTTTTTCTTGAACAAATAAATTAAAAACCTCAAAGAAAGGGGCTCTAATGAATTCCCAATTCCAGAATAAAATCTATTTTTAATCAAATAAACTATTCCAATGACCCACGAAGGTTGGAAAGTTTATCGATAATATATAGATTTATTGCACTTCTTCGAATACCAAAGCAAAGATTTATATCATAAAAATTAAGTTAAAAAATAAAGATCTTTATTTCCAACTGCATTTGACACTTGATTCTGTTTGTAAGAAACCAAAAAAAATTCTTAAGAATCATTCTTAGAATTCAGAACGAAAGATTGTTCTCTTTAACAATTTTTTGTTAAATGTTGGAAACAATGTGATCCAATCTGCTATAAAGGGCAGATTGGGTCTGGGACGGAAGGATTCGAACCTCCGAGTAACGGGACCAAAACCCGTTGCCTTACCGCTTGGCCACGCCCCATTTAAATTTCTATTCAACACTAATAAATACTAATATTATATTAGTATTGGTTATTCGTCAATTCTAGTATGTAATATATTGTTGCTAGGTTTCTATACATGGAGAGATAGAATCAAAAAATTCATTGATCATTACATTGAATTCTATTAAGATATTGTATGAAAGTATAATTCTTTGTATTCTCGTTTGAGAATTGAAAGGGGTTTTATTTGGGATAGTTCAAAGAAAAAGAAGGATTTTTTGGCCTGCCTTTTTCATTTTTACCTTATATTATAAAAATGACTCAATCAAAATTAAATTATCTAATCTACAAGAACGAAATTTTTGTTATGCTTAATATCTTTAGTTTAATCTGTATCTGTCTTAATTCTATCCCTTATTTGAGTTCGAGTAGTTTTTTCTTCGCCAAATTGCCCGAGGCTTATGCTTTTTTCAATCCACTCATCGACATTATGCCTATCATACCTCTATTCTTTTTTCTCTTAGCCTTTGTTTGGCAAGCTGCTGTAAGTTTTCGATGAAATCTTCAATATTCTCCTAAATTCATGATTTTTTGAAAAAAAAACACACACTTCATTATAGCATATGCGGTACGAAAAAAATGGGTAATCTATTCCCCTAAAAAAATGATCTTGGAGATTTTGTAATGCTTACTCTCAAACTCTTCGTTTATACAGTAGTGATATTCTTTGTTTCTCTCTTCATCTTCGGATTCTTATCTAATGATCCAGGACGCAATCCTGGACGTGAAGAATAAACATAAGACATTTTTAACTTTGCTTTTTTTAGGAATTCTTTATTCCATTAACTATTTTAATCAAGGGATCCAGTGATGAGGGATAGCGGAGAGAG